TAGCCGGACAATTAAGGAATAGAGTTTCGTTTCGTAAAGCAATGAAAAAAGCTATTGAATTAACTGAACAGGCGGGTACAAAAGGAGTTCAAGTACAAATTGCGGGACGTATCGACGGAAAAGAGATTGCACGTGTCGAATGGAGCAGAGAGGGTAGGGTTCCTCTACAAACCATTCGAGCTAAAATTGATTATTGTTCCTATACAGTTCGAACTATTTATGGGGTATTAGGAATCAAAGTTTGGATATTTGTAAATAAAGAATAAAAAAATTATCCTTTTCTTTAAGGTTCCATGTTTCGGTAAAACCAAAAAATTACAAATTCTTACATTGTTATTCCAAAAAAATGATAATTTTTCAAATTTTATAAGATTGAATAAATAATCTCAATTAATCATTTGATATTGATATAATTGCTATGCTTAGTGTGCGACTCGTTGTTTTTTTTTAGAGTGGGTTAGAGTTCAACAATAAAATAAACCGACTTGTAGTATGAATTAATTAATAATGAACTAATAACCAACTCATCGCTTCGGATTATCTGGATTTAAAGAACTAATCAAAATTGAAAATATAAATAAAGATATGATATTTTGGTGATATAATTATAGCAACTGAGATATTAGATATTGTATAAAAAAAAAAAAAAGAAAAACGAATCATATTATTACTTGTAAAGCAATAAGAATATACAGATAAATGAAAGGGTGAAAGAAAGAGAGAAAATAGAATATAAAAAAATATACAGCAATGATATAGAATTCGAATATGTAAAGGTCTTTTGGTTATCTCATAAAAGGTAGTGTAATAAAGCATCAATACTAACTAATCCATATATGGATAAATATATTCCCATAATAAAAAAATAAAGAGCATTGAGTCAATAAAAACTAAGAAGGTTGATTCAAGAAAAAAATTTAAAATCTATATTATTTTAAATCTTATTTGAAAGGCTCCATTGTAGAATTCCAAACCTAATCATTAATCGAGAAGCGATGGGAACGACGAAACCTGTGAATATCTAAGATTAAAAAAAAAAATCTTTATGATTCATTGGGCAGGATAGCGGAACGAACCAAGAACCAATCCATTTTTTTTTAGGAGTCATGGGATAACCCAGCATTACATATAAAAGAAAATGGATAATGAAAGAGTAAATATTCGCTCGCGAAATTCTTTTTTATTTCAAAATGGGAGCCAATCCGATACGATAAAGATGAAATATAAAATAGATTCGTTAGAACCTTCTATTATAATAGAACAAAACATCTAGTTATATATTAAGTAACTATGATATAACTATATAGTTAGTTATATATAGTTATAACCATATGGGTAGGAAAAATTGTCTAGTAAGAATACATGTCTAGTTCTATATCGAAACAGGATATACAAATTTCCAATAGATCAGTCGATTCTATGAAATATCAAAAAAACCCCGCGATTCTATTATATTATTCATTAAACATATGTATATATATTGTATATTATATTGGCATTGGTTAAATCTATCTATTTTGTTTAATTACTTTATTCGCGAGGAGCCGTATGAGGTGAAAATCTCATGTACGGTTCTGTAATAGCGATGGAATTTGAAAACAACCATCAACTATAACCCCAAAAGAACCAGATTCCGTAAACAACATAGAGGCAGAATGAAAGGAATATCCTATCGAGGTAATAATATTTGCTTCGGAAGATATGCTCTTCAGGCACTTGAGCCCGCTTGGATCACATCTAGACAAATAGAAGCAGGGCGGCGGGCAATGTCACGAAATGTCCGACGAGGTGGACAAATATGGGTACGCATATTTCCAGACAAACCGGTTACAGTAAGACCTACCGAAACGCGTATGGGTTCGGGAAAAGGATCTCCCGAATATTGGGTAGCTGTCGTTAAACCAGGTCGAATACTTTATGAAATGGGCGGAGTCGCGGAAAATATAGCCAAAAGGGCTATTTCAATAGCAGCATCAAAAATGCCTATCCGAACCCAATTCATTATTTCAAGATAATAATTAGAACCAAAGGAAAGAGGTCTTTAGGAAGAAAAATAATTGCAATTGTAGGTTTCTTTTTTTTGTTGAATGCAGAATATTCTTTTTTTTTACTTCAAGCTTTTGACTGAAAGAACAGAAAAAATAAAAAAAAAAATATGATTCAACCTCAAACCCATTTGAATGTAGCCGATAACAGCGGAGCCCGCCAATTGATGTGTATTCGAATCATAGGAGCCAGTAATCGACGATATGCTTATATTGGTGACATTGTTGTTGCTGTAATCAAGGAAGCAGTACCCAATACGTCTTTAGAAAGATCAGAAGTGATCAGAGCTGTAATTGTACGTACTTGTAAAGAACTCAAACGTAACAACGGCATGATAATACAGTATGATGATAATGCTGCGGTTGTGATTGATCAAGAAGGAAATCCAAAAGGAACTAGAATTTTTGGCGCAATCCCCCGGGAATTGAGACAGTTAAATTTCACTAAAATAGTTTCATTAGCACCTGAGGTATTATAAGCCGAAACCATGATATAGATATATCATTTGTGAATGAAATAGATTACTTAATAGATTATGTCTTACACATATACCTTCTGTAGTAATTAATTCTATTAATTATTAAATAATTATTTAATTCTATTAGTAGTATATTATATATATGTATATATAATTTTATATAATATATATATAATTTTATATAATATAAAAAAAAATATTTTCATATTTAAATCTCATATTTGAAAATAAATATCAAATATTGAATATATATATATTTAAAATAAAATTTCAGAAAAAAAAGTAAAAAAAAAAGGGGAGCATGTTGATTATATCGAAAGGAAAGGGCAACATAGATTTTCCTTTATTATGGGTAAGGACACCATCGCTGACATAATAACCTCCATACGAAATGCTGACATGAATAGAAGAGGAACGGTTCAAATACCATTTACTAACATCACTGAAAACATTGTAAAAATGCTTTTACGAGAGGGTTTTCTTGAAAACGTGAGAAAACATAGGGAAAGGGACAATTTTTTTTTAGTTTTAACTCTACGGTATAGAAGAAATAGAAAAGGATCATATAAAACGAGTTTGAATTTAAAACGGATCAGTACACCTGGTCTACGAATCTATTCGAATTATCAACAAATTCCAAGAATTTTAGGAGGGATGGGGATTGTAATTCTTTCTACTTCTAGAGGTATAATGACAGATCGAGAGGCTCGATTAGAAAGAATCGGCGGAGAAGTTTTATGTTATATATGGTAATCTTTCTGATATCCGAATTATATTATATGAAATGCAAAACTTCTATAAATTTTTGTGAAAAAAAAGAGAGAGAGAGAGAAAACACAGGTCTCTGATATCACTCCTCATACTTTAATGAATGCGTGAAAGGGGTTTAACAGGAACAGGAATAAAAAAACAAACGGATTCATGAGGGTTTAATTAAATTTTTGAATAAATTTCCAGAGGTATGTTCCAGATTCATTTTTATTTTCATAATGAAAATATGATTCTAGACTATCTTTCTGAAAAGGTTCGACGTACTCCTCTTTTTTTTTATACGTATACGACAGAGAAAGCGAAAATGAAAGTATAAGTTATTTTATTACACTCACCGTTTTTTCAGCCTCAACATTTTGGGGTACGATTTTAGAAGTTAAAAATTTAAGGAAACCATATTTTCTTCCAATTAAATGGATTCGGGATTAAGTTAAGGAATGACAAATATGAAAATAAGGGCCTCTGTTCGTAAAATTTGTGAAAAATGTCGATTGATCCGCAGGCGAGGGCGAATTATAGTAATTTGTTCCAATCCAAGACATAAACAAAGACAAGGATAATATTTCCACAAGAAAGGGCTTTCAATTATAAAGGACTGAATGCAAAAATAACAATATTTAAAAGATTTTGAATTTCAATATAATATAAATTACACTAAATTACATAAAATTATATACGATTATATATATATATATATCATATTATTTATATTAAGATATATAGTTTATATTAAGATATATAGTATATAAGATATATAGTAACATATTTGAATATATGCAAATTTCAAATTATTGAAATTCTAAATTATATTTATATATATATATATATATTATATATATTATAAGTATAATAGATATTTTTTATATTTTAAATAAATCAGAAATTCCATTTTTGGTAATTGTATTCTATATTAATAGAAATAGAATACATAGATATCGAATACAATTAATATTCTATTAATTGTAGTTTCTAATAAAAAAAAAAAAATAAAGCATCCGTTTTTGACATGAAATGGATATATCCATATACCTCGGACTTCTATTTATGAAATAACAAAAAGATAATAAGATATGGCAAAACCTATACCAAAAATTGGTTCGCGTAAAAATGGACGTATTGGTTCTCGTAAGCATACTCGTAAAATACCAAAGGGAGTTATTCATGTTCAAGCAAGTTTCAACAATACCATTGTGACTGTTACAGATGTACGGGGTCGGGTCATTTCGTGGTCCTCTGCTGGTACTTGTGGATTCAAGGGTACACGAAGAGGAACACCATTTGCCGCTCAAACCGCAGCAGGAAATGCTATTCGAACAGTAGCGGATCAAGGCATGCAACGAGCAGAAGTCATGATAAAAGGTCCCGGTCTCGGAAGAGATGCGGCATTAAGAGCTATTCGTAGAAGTGGCATACTATTAAATTTTATACGGGATGTAACCCCTATGCCACATAATGGGTGTAGGTCCCCTAAAAAAAGACGTGTGTAAAACGAAAAATAAACATAGAAGAGATTGGATTTCAAGAGAAATAAACAATTCAAGGATTTGAAAAAAAAAAAGAAAATAGATTACTATGGTTCGAGAGAAAGTAAGAGTATCTACTCAGACACTACAGTGGAAGTGTGTTGAATCAAGAGTAGACAATAAGCGTCTTTATTATGGTCGCTTTATTCTGTCTTCACTTATGAAAGGCCAAGCCGATACAA